CGCTATAACTATCCAAGAATACACTCGAAACTGGAAGGATAAAAAAACCCACCCGGTGGACTGCCGAGCTACAAGTCCTACGAGACAGGAGCGGGATTCTCTAAAAAGCCAAGGTCGTGGGTGGCCAAGAGGGCCTACTTGGAGACTTGGGATCTCAGCAGGAAATGCGAAGGTTGCTTAAAGCCGGCCGATAGGCGAAAGAGAATAAACTAGTTCTGATCTGAGTAGGCTCCTAACATAATAGGGAATACCCTAACCCTGGGAACCGGGGCCTGGCTATCCCTCGTTTGCGGTCGACGTTCCGGCAAAGTGTGTCCGTCGACAGCTGAATGTTTCGATCTGGTTCGATTCATGGTCGCATCTGCAACTAAGAGGGAGCAGTAGATCGTCGATGGAATCGTTTAGAGTGTTAGCAGATTTCCTTAGCGAAAAAAAGGGGAAGTCACTTGTCTCTTCGATTGACTTTCATTCAATATCCCATTCCCGCTGCATCGGCTGGTCAAAGATCACCCCAAAATTGATTCAAAAGCTGCGGTTGGCATGGCAGTGTGAGGTGCTCGTCGATCTCTCCGAACCGTTATACCCCAAGCCACGGCGAAACAGCCCAAGCGCAAGCAAGCTTGGCCGCCCTGCGTCCTCAAATCATTCAATGTCATCAGCTGAGAATGTAGATCAGTCATCAATAAGTAAGGCCCAGAGAGCACACTTACATTCATTGCCATGTTCGATCTGAGTACAATCGAATTGCTAAGTTACAGCTACTCCTAGTGCGAAGAAAAATAAAGAAAAAAAAGGGACAACAGTGTGTTGTGGTCGCGTACCCTTTGCACAGTGTTCTCTTCTGACTTTTAGACCTCCACTCCCTCTGCCACCATTCAATAGGCTTGACTTTATAGCTTCTTCTTGCTTGAGCTGAGCACGTAAGCCAAGCCTTCACTTACTTATTCGTAGACTTTTCTGGAATCTCCATCTCCTCGTCGCACTTGTCAATCCGCCTTTCAAGAATATCTTGAATAATAGATCCCTCCATAAAGAAAACCGATGGAACAACCACATCACCCTAATCATGAGGAAATGCGCTATGCTATAATATCGCCCAAAGAGCTTCGGCCTTAGCTTTTGCAAAGCTTCTTTTCCCTTTCCTTTTTGCACAACCCCTTCTGTTATAGAGTCCAATCGCGAGAGTCTAAACTTTGTTGCACTGGTCCGAGTTCGCCTGCCTTCTACTTAGTAGGTATGATGGGTGAACCGAACCGAGCCCCTATTAGATTAGACGGAGCTTCGTTGGCTGGAATAAAAGCACAATAAGTTGCTTTACAAAAGGAGTCCTTAGTATGTGTCAAAACCGTTATAGTACTACTACACCTAAGTCTCGTACTCGAACTGGCAAGAACGGCCCAGCTTGCTGGCTGACTATTACCTGCTTACTTACTGGCTGACTTGGCAGCTGCCTTGAAAGCCTATTCCGATGGCGAGCAGTTACGATGGCTCCTTCCTAAATAAGTTATCTAAAAGTCAGTCTTTCTTTTTGTTTTCAACGATCTAGTGCTTGGTCCTTCACCTTTATGAGTAGGACTGACTCCCTTACATAGGTCTTATGTTCAGTACTTCGTATCAGGTTCTATCTATGGGACCTTAACGATAATTTTTTGGTTCTTTCTGAAAAACCTAAGAGGTCCGTGACTGACCCTGTGTTCAGCACATGAGTTAGCGTTACCGCGTATTTAGTGGAAGCAGATAGTTAGGGACTGACCTGGTACCACTTTGAGTTACTGCCCCGAAGTACTAGACCAGCTCCTGTTGAAGAATAAGGCTTTTGAGCTGCCTGAGCATTGAATTTGGAACACAGGCCAAACGAAGTCGTACTGAGGACCCTAAGTACTGTCAAATCGGTACGTACAACATCCCCTTGAAAATTGCTGGACCTTCACGAACTTGCTGGAAACGGAGTACCGTGCCGGCAGGATCCCTATAAAGAAAGCCGCACAGAAAGAGAAGACTACTTGGAATTCGGTGGGAATCCACAAAGACAGCGTAGGAGATATCGCCCATTATACTGCAATATGGTGAGCATAGCCATGTCTGATGAAAGAGCCACCTGCTGACCTGGTGTTGACGAACAAGTTCCGGAAGCATGCGAACAAGACTTGGGATCGCGGCTCGTACCAGTAAAGCCACAGAAATCAAAGAAGGCGCACGAAGGAAGGCAGTAGCACTAGCTTGAGAATTTGTTCCGAGGAATTCAAAATAGCTGGACCTATTATTGAAGGGGGCTCTAACATCATCAAATTCTGTTATTTAACCCCAGATTAATTATTAATGAGTAGCACAGAAGGCCACTCGCGCCACAGAAGTGGTATATAAGTGGTTATCCTTAGCAGAGTGGTGGTACGACACTACTTATCATACCACAATGAAAATGACCCCATTTGAATTGAAGCCCTCTATCGCTATGCTCCGACACTTATACCTATGCCCCAGCCTGAAGGTTCCAATGTTG